GAACAGATTTGATAAATACTGATAACTCTCGGATAGAGTATTAGAACGGAAAGATCCATTAGATAATGAACTATTGGTTCTAAGCCATCTCTGGCGATTAATCAACAATTCCAAGTGCTTTTCTTGCGTCTTCTTGCTAAGCCAGCGTTTATATAGAGATGATAGAGATCTAGTAGGAATTTTTGGGGGAGTAAAAAGCCCCTTTGACATCTCTTCATCTGCAAATAATTCTCGATGTGAAAACACAGAGACAAAGGGCTGAGCTTTGAATAGGAAAAAGAGTGGATCTGCAGGGTCCCAAATGAATTGGCTTATTCGAAAAAGGCCTTGTTCTTTGGAAGATCTATCTCGTGTCTGGTACTGCACGGTTCCACTCTGCAAGAACTCCGAATCATTCTCTTGAAGCTCATCCTCTTCATCATAAATGATCCGCTTGCCCCGAAATGACCTGGACCAATAGGGAAATCCCAATTCATTGGGCCTTTCGATACAATCAAATAGAAAGCCCCAAGGGCGCCATATTCTAGGAGCCCAAACTATGTGATTGAATAAATCCTCCTCTATCTGTTGCGGGTCGAGGGCTCCTTCTCCTTCCCCCTCTTCAAACTCCGATTCGTCTTTTTCATAGAGAAATCTCTGATCAAGGATAGAACAAGATCCATTTTGCATCATATCTAAGGGATTCCTTGGTTCGGGTCGAAGAAGCAATGTCACTCGATCCTTATCAAACTGACTGCATGTCCGTGAGGATCCCACCAGAGCGCCTTCTACTTCTAATAGGCCACGAACTAGACCAGAATCATTCTCAACGAGTCCATAAGGAGCGATCTCATTTTTTTCATCGGGTCCGGGTAGAGACCAAAGATCTTGAGTGACCGATCCGGCAGAACAACTCAAAAGATAAAGAAGTATCGTTAATTTCTTCATGCTCGTTCCAAGTTCGAAGTACCAATTGTACAAATAATAATCCACTTCGTTACATGATTTCTTTTTCATATAGATAGATATAGGATCTATGGGGCAATTACTTAAAAGTACATTTTGTGCTACAGCCCTTCCTATCTGATAGAAAAGGATCCCATGCTCCTGGACCGATCTTACCTGGGATCGCAAATCCCAAATTTGTCTATGAAGAGCGGATCTAATTGTATTAGTATCTATAATTGATTTCTTCTGTGTAATACTAATCGATAGGGCCTCATTGGTAAGTGCTACAAGATCTCGTGCATTGGAACCCATGGTTATGGACCCGAATCCATTAGTATGGAACATTTTCTTTTCCAAGTGAAATCCCCTAGTATATGAAAGAGTGAAAAAGTGCTTTCGTTGTTGTGGAATAAGAAGCCTTCGTATCTTAATGCACGTATTTAATTTATTCGGAGCTATTAGAGCGGGATCCACTTTTTGGGGAATATGAGTCGAAGCAATAACAAGAATATTTCTAGTTTCATAATCCCTGGAGAGAAGGTTCACTAATAGACCTAGGGAGAAGTAATTCGACTCATTCACATCCAGATCATGAATGTTTGGAATCCATATTATGCAAGGAGACATTGCTTTTGCTAATTCGAATTGAAGGGTGATATAAAGTTGGTCTTCCTCTTCAGGCAGCATATCCATAGTTACCGCATTCACGCTAATTAGCAGTTCCAGCTCCATATCAAGGATATCGTCACTAGCATCAATATCGTCACTAGCATCAATATCGTAACTAACACCAATATCGTAACAAGCACCAATATCGTCAATCTCATCAATATCGATATCGATATCATCAAAACCTTTAGACTTGTTATCCAGGACCTTGTTCAGAAATACCGTAATGAAAGGAAGATAGGAGTTTTTTGCTAGGTATTTGACCAAATAAGATCGTCCAGTTCCTATAGAACCTATCACTAAAATACCCCTAGAGAGGGATAAGGCTAAGCGGAGCGAAAAGGGTTTTCCATGAGATGGGAAATGAAAACTATTAGCCCCACACGAAGTTTGTGAATAAGTCATTGTCTGATAATGAGCAAGGAATATCCGTCTTTCTGCTAAAGAGGATGTATTGAACTCATAATTCATTAGATACTTTTTATGAATGTCAACTAAGTATCGTAAGTAAATTGCTCCCGGTTGTTCAATCATTTGATAACCAGAGTCATTCTTTGATAAATGATCACTATAAGTCAGACTCAATAAAATTTGATCAATCCCTTTTTCTGTCCTTAAGGTGGAGAACTGAACGAAGAATTCTCTTCTTTCATCATCAATCGAATCACTGTTTGCAACCCAGGATTCTATTTTATCATCAATCCAGTCCCCGTTCACGTTTTTTCTTTTTCTTATCACTGAATAGATCTCTTTACTTGTATGACTTAGATGTCTCGTATTTCTCGAAAAAGTGATTCGATTGATGGGATTTGGTATGATACTTATGAGATCGATGATATCGATGAGATTGATATTCAAATATTTCTTCTTAGAGCGTATTGATTTGACCCCATAAGCGGGACCA